GTACAAATAGTAATTGATTAGTAATTAATTCGTAATTGATGCGATTTGTACATAAATAAAAGGTTATAATACTAGAATTTATACTTTATTTAGTATTTCGTTGAATATCTTATTTTTTCTTTTTTTTTTTTATTGGTTTATTTTGCAGTAACCGCAGCTAGTCACAATATAAATTTCAATGAACTAAGTCAATGAGTTATATATATATATAGTAAAAAATTTGAAAAAAAAAACTACACAAATAAAACATATCATTTTATGTATAGTAGTGGGGAATTATGGGACAAAAAATAAATCCGCTTGGTTTCAGACTTGGTACAACTCAAAGTCATGATTCTCTTTGGTTTGCACAACCAAGAAATTATTCCGAGAATATACAAGAAGATAAAACAATACGAGATTGTATCAAAAATTATATACAAAAAAATATAAAAGTATCCTCAGGTGTCGAGGGAATTGGACAAATAAAGATTCAAAAAAGAATCGATCTGATTCAAATCATAATATATATGGGATTTCCAAAATTATTAATAGAAAGTAAGCCTCAAAAAATAGAAGAATTACAGACGAATATGCAAAAAAAACTGAATTGTGTGAATCGAAAACTAAACATTGCTATTGCAAGAATTGCAAATGCTTATAAACACCCTAATATTCTTGCAGAATTTATAGCCGGACAATTAAAAAATAGAGTTTCGTTTCGGAAAGCAATGAAAAAAGCTATTGAATTAACTGAACAAGCGGGTACAAAAGGAGTTCAAGTACAAATTGCAGGACGTATCGACGGAAAAGAAATTGCACGTGTTGAGTGGATAAGAGAAGGTAGGGTTCCTCTACAAACCATTCGAGCTAAAATCGATTATTGTTGTTATACAGTTCGAACTATTTATGGGGTTTTAGGAATCAAAGTTTGGATATTTCTAAACAAAGAATAAAAATTTTTTCTTTATCTTCAATGTGTCATATTTATTTGAATTTTAAATAAAACAAAAAATGCAAAATTACTTCATTTTATTTTTATTCCCCCAAAATTTTCAATTTTATAAGATTGAATTGACCAAAAAATCAAATGAATCGTTTGATATTGATCGTATTGCTATGCTTAGTGTGCGACTCGTTAGTTTTTTTAGAACGGTTCAAATTTAACAAAAAAACCGATTCATGATATAAATTAATTTAAAAGAACTAATAACCAACTCGCCGCTTCGGATTATCTAGATCTTAAAGAATTAGTCAAAACAAAAAAATAGAAAAAAGGATAGGATATATATATTGATAATATTATTATATCAACTGAAATATTGTGCAACATTAAAAAAATCAGATTATTAGTTGTAAAGCAATAAGAATATACGGATAAATGAAGGGGTGAAAGAAAGAGAGAAATATATATATATGAATGATATAGAATTCGAATATGTAAAGGTCTATGGGTCATCTCAAAAAAGGTAGTGTAATAAAGCATCAATATATTAATGGATATATATGCATATATATGAATATATTCGTAACATAAACAAATTAAGAGCTCTGAATCAATAAAAACTGAGAAGATTGATTCAAGAAAAAATAAATATTCTAAAATAATCTTACTATTAGATATGAGAGAGCTCCATTGTAGAATTCAGACCTAACCATTAATCGAGAAGTGGCGGGAACGATGAAACCTGTAAATACTTAAGATTTTCTTAAAAACAAATCTTAATGATTCATTAGGTGGGATGGCGGAAGAAACCAAAAAGCAATTCATTTTTTTAGGAGTTGTGCCCTACATTACATTTGAATTTGATAAAAAAAGAGTAAATATTCGCCCGCGAGAATTTTTATTTTATTTCATTTTTTTTTATTATTCTATATTCGAATTATATTACTAATATTTTTCTAATTATAGGATTGGCAAAAATAATAAAAAAAAAATGAAAGATTCATTAGAACATTATAATATAACAAAACAACATTCTCTAGTTATATACGGATAACCAAAATTGTTTATTTTATAAGAATACATAACATATTCAGTTATATATCAAATATATATCAAAACAAGATATAAAAATTTGGAATAGACCGATAGATTCTATGAAATCTCAAAAAATCCCTCGATTCGATTATTGATTAAACATATGAATATTAGTACATGTTATTGTATCGATTAAATCTATTTATATATAGAATTGCTTCATTTGCGAGGAGCCGTATGAGGTGAAAATCTCATGTACGGTTCTGTAATAGAGATGGAATTGAGAAACAACCATCAATTATAACCCCCAAAGAACCAGATTTCGTAAACAACATAGAGGAAGAATGAAAGGAATATCTTATCGAGGTAATCATATTTGTTTCGGAAGATATGCTCTTCAGGCACTTGAGCCCGCTTGGATAACATCTAGACAAATAGAAGCGGGACGGCGGGCAATGTCACGAAATGTTCGCCGAGGAGGACAAATATGGGTACGCATATTTCCAGACAAACCTGTTACAGTAAGACCTACTGAAACACGCATGGGTTCGGGAAAGGGATCTCCCGAATATTGGGTAGCTGTTGTTAAACCTAAGAAAATACTGTATGAAATGGGTGGGATACCAGAAAATATAGCAAGAAAGGCTATTTCAATAGCAGCATCCAAAATGCCTATACGAACTCAATTCATTATTTCAGGATAATAATTCAAGATAATAATTAGAATAAAAGGAAAGAGGTCTTTAAGATGAAAACCAAAAAATGCAATTGTAGATTCCCTTTTTTGAACACAGAATATTTTAACCTCAATCTTTGGACTGAAAGAATAAAAAATGATATGATTCAACCTCAAACTCATTTGAATGTGGCTGATAACAGCGGAGCACGCGAACTGATGTGTATTCGAATCCTAGGAGCTAGTAATCGACGATATGCTTATATTGGTGACATTGTTGTTGCTGTAATCAAAGAAGCAGTACCAAATACGAACTTAGAAAGATCAGAAGTGATCAGAGCTGTAATTGTACGTACTTGTAAAGAACTCAAACGTAGCAACGGTATAATAATTCAGTATGATGATAATGCTGCTGTTGTCATTGATCAAGAAGGAAATCCAAAAGGAACTCGAATCTTTTGCGCAATCGCCCGGGAATTAAGACAGTTAAATTTCACTAAAATAGTTTCATTAGCACCTGAGGTATTATAAGACGAAACCATAATATGGATACATTATTTTGTGAAAAAAAGGATTAATTAATCTAGTTTATCTCACAATATATCCCTTTTGGAATAATTATTATAAGTATTAGAAGTAGCAATTATTATATATTTCAGATATATTTCAGATTAATACCGGATAACCGAAAATAAAGAAAATATATAGAAAGAAAATATATAAAAGAATATATAGAATAATAAAGAATAGATAGAAATAGAAAAAAAAAGAGAATAATAAATCGAAAAAGGAGCATGTTGATTATATAGAAAGTAAGGGGCAACAATCATTTTCTTTTACTATGGGTAAGGATACCATCGCTAATATAATAACCTATATACGAAATGCTGATATGAATAAAAAAGGAATGGTTCAAATACCATTTACTAACATCACAGAAAACACTGTAAAAATACTTTTACGAGAGGGTTTTGTGGAAAACGTCAGAAAACATATAGAAAACGACAAATATTTTTTAGTTTTAACTCTACGGTACAGAAGAAATAGGAAAGGATCATCTAAAAGTTTTTTAAATTTAAAAAGGATCAGTACACCCGGTTTACGAATATATTCTAATTATCAACGAATCCCCCGAATTTTAGGGGGCATGGGGATTGTAATTCTTTCAACCTCTCGAGGTATAATGACAGATCGAGAGGCTCGATTAGAAAGAATAGGCGGAGAAGTTTTATGTTATATATGGTAATCTTTCTAACATCCTAATTATATGGGAAATTTCTATCCATTTTTGTAAAAAAGAAAGAGCGAAAACGAAAATTTAGAATATCACTTCACACGCTCTTATATACACGGGTGAATACGCGAAGCGGGTTTAACTAGAATAAAATAGGGGATTCACGAAGATTGAATTCCTAAATAAATAACTTCCCCTGGGTATGTTTCAGATTTCTTTATACAATTACTGCAAATTTGATCCAAATTGGATTATAGGTTATATTTCCGAAAAGATTCGAATACTTTTTTTATATGTATACAATCGGAAAAGAAAAAAGTATTAAGTCATTCAATTTAATTAGGATGGTTTTCAACTTCAACATTATTTTTGCAGGGAGGGCTACAATTACAAGTTCAAAATGTAAGGAAACCTTATTTTCTTCCAAAATTTTTAGATTAACTTTTTAAGGAATGATAAATATGAAAATAAGGGCTTCCGTTCGTAAAATTTGTGAAAAATGTCGATTGATTCGAAGACGGGGGCGAATTATAGTAATTTGTTCCAATCCAAGACATAAACAAAGACAAGGATAATATTTTCACAAACGAAGGCTTTCTAAAAAAATAGAAAATATAAAAAAATAGAATATAGAAATATAGAAAAATAAAATCGAATATTAAGTCTAGTTATAAACTAGTTAAAAAATAATTAAAGGATCTGTTTTTGACATGAAATGGATATATCCATACCATATATCTTGGACTTATTTTTATGAAATAATGAAATATGGCAAAACCTATACCTAAAATGAGTTCGCGTAAAAATGGGCGTATTAGTTCGCGTAAGCATACTCGTAAAATACCAAAAGGAGTTATTCATGTGCAAGCTAGTTTCAACAATACTATTGTGACTGTTACAGATGTACGAGGTCGGGTGATTTCTTGGTCCTCCGCCGGTACTTGTGGATTCAAAGGTACACGAAGGGGGACACCCTTTGCCGCTCAAACGGCAGCAGGAAATGCTATCCGAACAGTAACGGATCAAGGCATGCAAAGAGCAGAAGTGATGATAAAAGGTCCCGGTCTGGGAAGAGATGCGGCATTAAGAGCTATTCGTAGAAGTGGTATACTATTAAATTTTATACGAGA